AATGAAATGCCTGAAAAAGGACTATTTTGATAGAATAAAACATGTAAATTATTATTTACTTTCATTATAATTATAATTAATAGAATTAAACTACCACTAAAAATTTCAAAAATTTTTGTACATCTTATACTAAATTATAAAAAGATAAGCTAAATTTAAGCTTTTAGGCTCATACCCTAACTATGAATATACAATTCTCTTTTTAATAAGAAAAAATTTTAAATTTTTATTTTTAAACTTATTAATTTTAAGAACATTAATTTCAATTAGATCAACTTCCTGAATAGGAATATGAATAGGTTTAGAAATAAATCTTTTAGCAATTATTCCCTTAATATACAGAAGTATAAGAATTACTTCCTCAGAAGCATCTGTAAAATATTTTATTGTACAAACTATTGCATCCTCAATTATTATTATTAATATCACACTACTAATAATTAATATTAATATTACAAGAAATATAAATAATCTTAATCTAATTATAATAAATTCTGCCTTTTTAATCAAGATTGGGATAGCCCCATTCCATTTTTGATTTCCAGAAATTATTTATGGCCTTACATGATTTAATTCATTAATTGTTTTAACATGACAAAAAATTGCACCAATAATTCTATTTATATTTAATATAACAAACAATATATTTACTGTTTTCGTAATTATTGTTTCAGCAATTATTAGAAGTGTCTCTAGATTAAACATGATTAATTTAAAAAAAATTCTAGCATTTTCATCTATTAATCATATAAGATGAATAATAAGAATAATAGTTTTTAGAAAAACTATTTGAATTATTTATTTTTCAATCTATGCATTTAGAACTTTTATTCTTATTTTTTTTGTTAATAAATTTAAAATTTTGTTTATTAATCAAATTTCATTTATCAACAACAAAAAGGAAATAATTCTATTTTTTATTTTAAGATTTGTTTCATTTATAGGATTACCCCCAACAATTGGGTTTTTATCTAAATGATTAACTATCCAAGTTTTAGTTTGAAAAAATTGATTATTCCTTTCAATTATTCTAATTATTTTAACAATTTTTATAATTTTTATTTACTTCCAGCTAATAATTTTCTCAATTTTATTTAATTCAAAAAAAAATAATTTTGGAAAAATTAGAAATAACCTATTTTCATTTGTTTCAATTTCTAACCTTATTAATATTTTTGGATTAATTATTGTAACATTTGTATTCAACTCATAAATTCTTAACAACTTAACCCAAAATTTTTAAGTTTTGGGAAAATATTCAAAATTTTAGAGTTTTGACTTTAACCCAAAATTTTTAAGTTTTGGGAAAATATTCAAAATTTTAGAGTTTTGACTTTAACCCAAAATTTTTAAGTTTTGGGAAAATATTCAAAATTTTAGAGTTTTGACTTTAACCCAAAATTTTTAAGTTTTAAAGAAATATTAAAAATTTTGGGAAAAAAAAGAGAGGAAAGGATTTAAGTTAAACAAACTAGAAATCTTCAAAGTTTCCAATAAATTTTATATTTAAGCCTTAGAAATTTAATTCACCTTTAAATTTGCAATTTAAAATCAAGAGTATGAATATAAGACCTTACCTATTTTGTAGTTACTTCTTTTTAATATAAATTTTTATTTAAATTAGTGAAAGAAAAATTTTTCATAAGTAAATTTACAATTTACCACCTTTATCAGTCATTTCACTTAATAAATGATTATTCTCAACAAATCATAAAGATATTGGAACTTTATATTTTATTTTTGGAGCATGATCTGGATCTCTAGGCTTAGCTTTAAGATTATTAATTCGAGCAGAACTTGGAACTCCAGGAACTCTTATTGGTAATGATCAAATTTATAACGTTATTGTTACTGCTCACGCCTTTATTATAATTTTCTTCATAGTTATACCAATTATAATTGGTGGGTTTGGAAACTGATTAGTACCCCTAATACTAGGGGCTCCTGACATAGCATTCCCACGAATAAACAATATAAGATTTTGATTTCTACCTCCTTCTTTAATATTTTTATTAATAAGAAGAATAGTAGAAAGAGGGGCAGGAACTGGATGAACAGTTTATCCACCTCTTTCTGCTAATATTGCTCATAGAGGGCCTTCTGTTGATCTAGCTATTTTTAGACTTCATATAGCAGGAATTTCTTCAATTTTAGGAGCAGTAAATTTTATTTCAACTATTATAAACATAAAGCCTCCTAGAATAAAGTTTGATCAAATACCTTTATTTGTTTGGTCAGTAGGAATTACAGCTCTTCTTCTTCTTTTATCTTTACCTGTTTTAGCTGGTGCTATTACTATACTTTTATCTGACCGAAACTTAAACACCTCATTCTTTGACCCTATAGGAGGAGGTGACCCTATTTTATATCAACATTTATTTTGATTTTTTGGTCATCCAGAAGTTTATATTTTAATTTTACCAGGATTTGGTTTAATTTCTCATATTGTATCTCAAGAAAGAGGAAAAAAGGAAACATTTGGATGTATTGGAATAATCTATGCTATACTAGCAATTGGATTACTTGGGTTTGTCGTATGAGCTCATCACATATTTACAGTAGGAATAGATGTTGACACACGAGCCTATTTTACTTCAGCAACAATAATTATTGCTGTTCCTACAGGAATTAAAATTTTTAGATGATTAGCTACTCTTCATGGTGCAAAAATTGATTGAACTCCTCAAATACTTTGAGCTACTGGGTTCATTTTCCTATTTACAGTAGGAGGTTTAACTGGAGTAATTCTAGCTAACTCTTCAATTGATATCATTCTCCATGATACTTACTATGTTGTTGCTCATTTCCATTATGTCCTTTCTATAGGAGCAGTATTTGCCATTATAAGTGGATTAATTCACTGATTCCCTCTTGTAACAGGTGTATCAATAAACCAAACACATCTAAAAATTCAATTTTTATCTATATTTATTGGAGTAAATTTAACTTTCTTTCCTCAACATTTTCTTGGATTAGCAGGAATACCTCGACGATACTCAGATTATCCAGATTTATTTATATCTTGAAATGTTGTTTCCTCAATTGGCTCTTTAATCACAACAATTAGAGTAATTTTTTTTATTTATATTATTTGAGAAAGCCTAGTTTCTTTAAACAAATCTGTTTACTCAATTCAATTACCTTCATCAATTGAGTGACTTCAAAAAACTCCTCCTATGGAACATAGATACCCTGAATTACCTATAATTAAAATTTATCTAATATGGCAGATTAGTGCAATGAATTTAAGATTCATATATAAAAATATTTTTTTTATTAGAACTCACATTTAATGATAAGATGACTAGATTTAAATTGCCAAAATAGAGCAACTCCATTAATAGAACAACTTTCATTTTTTCACAACAACACAATAATAATTTTAATTGTAATTACAATTATTGTTGCCTACATAATAATTTCTATTGCTTTTAATAGAAAGGTAAATCGATTCTTACTTGAAAATCAACAAATTGAATTAATTTGAACAATTACTCCTGCTCTAACCCTCCTTCTAATTGCTTTACCATCCCTTAAAATTCTTTATATACTAGAAGAAACTCTTAAGCCAAATTTATCTATTAAATCAATTGGTCATCAATGATTCTGAACTTATGAATATTCAGATTTTCAAAATATTGAAATTGAGTCCTATCTTCTAAATAGAGAAAATTCCTCAAATAATTTTAATTTTCGTTTATTAGATGTTGACAATCGACTAACTTTACCATTTTATTCTCAAATTCGAATAATTGTTACATCAACTGATGTAATTCATTCGTGAACTATTCCTTCAATAGGTTTAAAAGTTGACGCAACCCCAGGACGTTTAAATCAAATAGTATTTTTTCTTAATCGATCAGGATTATTTTTTGGTCAATGTTCTGAAATTTGTGGAACAAATCATAGATTTATACCTATTGTTATTGAAAGAATTTCTCCTAATCATTTCATTAAATGATTAAAAAATAAGATCTAATTTTTCATTAGATGGCTGAAAGTAAGTACTGGTCTCTTAAACCATCCTATAATAGCTTAACATCTATTTCTAATGAAAAATTTAGTTAAAATTATAACATTAGTTTGTCAAACTAAAATTATTTATTAAATAATTTTTAATTCCACAAATAGCCCCCTTAAGCTGATTAAACCTTTTTATTTTTTTTATTATAGTCTTCCTAGTATTTAATTCTTTAAATTATTTTTATTTTAACAAATCTTTCTCTTCAGAAAAGAATAAAAAAAATAAAATTTCTCAAAATAAAATATCTTGAAAATGATAAGAAATCTATTTTCTTCTTTTGATCCTTCGTCAAGAATAAATCTGTCTCTAAACTGAATAAGAGCAATTTTAAGAATTTTAATTTTACCAACAATTTTCTGATTAATTCCATCTCGATTTTCTATAATTTGAAATAAGATTTTATTTAATTTAAATAAAGAATTTAAAATTTTATTAAATATAAACACCAATAAAGGGTCAACATTAATTTTTATTTCATTATTTACAATTATTTTAATTAATAATTTAACAAGATTATTCCCTTATGTTTTTTCATCAACGAGTCACATAACATTTAATTTATCTTTAGCCCTTCCAATATGATTAAGATTTATACTATTTGGATGAATCAATAATTATATTCATATATTTGCACATTTAGTTCCTCAAGGAACACCTCCAGCCTTAATACCATTTATAGTATGTATTGAAACAACAAGAAACATTATTCGACCTTTAACTCTAGCCATTCGATTAACTGCTAATATTATAGCAGGCCATCTACTTTTAACTCTTTTAGGTAACTCAGGAAGAAAAGTTTCAATAATAATTTTAAGAGTTCTAATTATTTCACAACTAATACTTTTTGTTCTTGAATCTGCAGTTGCTATAATTCAAGCATATGTATTTTCAATTTTAAGAACTCTTTATTCTAGAGAAGTAAATTAATGAAAAATAATCATTCATTTCATTTAGTAGACGTGAGCCCTTGACCTCTTTTAGGAGCCTTTAGATCATTTTCTTTACTAATAGGTTTAACAAAATGATTTCATACATATGACAATAGACTATTTCTATTAAGAATTTTAACAACCTTAATAATCATATATCAATGATGACGTGATGTTACACGAGAAAGATCCTTTCTAGGACTTCATTCTTCCTTTGTCTCAAAAGGACTTCGTTGAGGAATAATTTTATTTATTACTTCAGAAGTTTTTTTCTTTCTTTCATTTTTCTGAAGATTTTTCCATAGAAGCCTAGCCCCCTCAATTGAGTTGGGAATAAACTGACCTCCTATGAATATTGAAACTTTTAATCCAACACAAATTCCTCTATTAAACACCTTAATTCTAGTAAGTTCTGGAATTACTATTACATGATCTCACCATAGAATCATAGAAAATAATTATAGACAAGCTATAATTAGACTAGCAATCACTATTATTTTAGGTATTTATTTTTCAATACTTCAAGCCTATGAATATTTAAATTCATCATTTACAATAGCAGACTCAGTTTATGGTTCTACTTTCTTTATAGCAACAGGATTCCATGGAACACATGTTCTTATTGGAACAATCTTTCTAGCAACTTGTTTTTTCCGTTTAAATAATATTCATTTTTCAAAAATTAATCATTTTGGATTTGAAGCTGCCGCTTGATACTGACATTTTGTTGATGTTGTTTGACTATTTCTTTATCTTTCTATTTACTGATGAGGTAGATAAAAATTATTTATATAGTATAACTATTATATTTAACTTCCAATTAAAAGATCTTTTATTAAGTATAAATAATTTTAACACTTAGAATTATTATAATTTTTATTTTAATTATCACAATAATCCTTATTGTAATTGTCAATATTTTTTCAAAAAAATCAATTATTGACCGAGAGAAATCTTCACCTTTTGAATGTGGTTTTGATCCTAAATCTTTTTCTCGAAACCCTTTCTCCCTACAATTTTTTTTAATTGCAATAATTTTTCTAATTTTTGATATTGAAATTTCTCTTATTATTCCAATAGTTATTCTTCTTAAAATTTCTAGATTAATAAATTTTAGATTACTAATTATATTTTTTTTATTAATTCTAATTATTGGATTAATTCATGAATGAAACCAAGGATCTTTAAAATGAGCTAATTAACTCTAGGATAATAATTTAAATTAAAATATTTAATTTGCATTTAAAAAATATTGTAAAATTTATCTTAAATAAGAATCAAAATTTTGAACCTAATTTCGACCTAGGCCTTTGATGATCCTTTCATCCTTATTTAATTGAAACCAAAAAGAGGTATATTACTGTTAATAATAAAATTGAGATTAATCTCCAATTAAAGAAATATATAATTTTAAGAAAAAGCTTCTAACTTTTTTCTTTAGCAGTGTAATCTGTTAATATTTCTTATTATACTAAAATTTATTAATTTATATAGTTTAATTAAAACCTTACTTTTTCATTGTAAAATTATAATTTTTTTTATTATAAATATTTATTTTAAAGTTTAAAACTTCCTTAATATCTTCAATATTATGCTCTTAAATTATAAGCTATTAAAATTTTAAATTATTTGGATGTAAACAACTCAAACTAGAAAGATAAACATATAAATTTTAATATTTCTAACTAAAAAAGATTGAAAATTTATTGAAATTCTTTTAAAATTCATATAAATATTTTGTCTACCAACATATTCAAATCAACCCTGATCAATAAACTTTTTATAATTAACTCCTAAATTTAAAAAATAAAAATTCAAGCCTAAAGTTGAAATAATAGGTAAATTTCATATACCAGAAACAAACATATAAAAATATAAACTTTTATTTATAAAAATATAAAAATAGTTAAAAAAATTTGATAAAAAGTTTCCTATTAAAATTCCTATTAAAATATAAATAAGAACCATAAATTTTATCGCTAAAGGAATACAAATAAAATATAATGAATCAAATATTATTCAATTTATTATTCTACCACCAAAGACAACAAAAAAAATTAAACCTATTATCCCCTTTAGTATAATTTTTCCTTCACTAATATTCATATAAACTATGAGATTATTTTTACTTATTAAAACAAATTTTGTTAAACGATAAGAGTAACTTACAGTTAAACCAATTGAAAAATAAAAAACAAAATAAACAAATATATTTAAATATGTTATAGATATAAATTCTAAAATTAAATCCTTTGAATAAAACCCTGTAAGAAAAGGTAAACCACATAACGAAAGATTAGAAATATTTAAAAACAAACAAGTTAAAGGTATCTGAGTTCTTAAACCTCCTATAAACCGAATATCTTGACACCCCCCTAAATTATGAATAATTATTCCTATACATATAAAAAGTAAAGCCTTAAACAAAGCATGCATCAACAAATGGTAATAAGCTAAAATATAGTCCCCTAATGACAAAACACTAATTATTAAACCTAGCTGTCTTAAAGTTGATAGAGCAACAATTTTTTTTAAATCATATTCAAAATTTGCCCCTAATCCAGCTATAAATATTGTTAATAAAGAAATAAACAATAAAAATCTAAGTATATAATAATTTATTGAATAATTAAAACGAATAAGTAAATAAACCCCTGCAGTTACTAGAGTTGATGAATGAACAAGTGAAGAGACTGGAGTAGGAGCAGCTATAGCTGCTGGAAGTCATGAAGAAAAAGGAATCTGAGCTCTCTTTGTTATTCCAGCTAAAATTACAAATATTATAATTAAATTTATAAAATAATCATTAGATTTAAAATCTAAATAATAAATAAAATTCCAACTACCATAATTTATTATTCAAGCAATTCTTATTAATAAAGCAACATCACCAATTCGATTTGATAAAGCTGTTAATATTCCAGCATTAAAAGATTTTACATTTTGATAATAAATAACTAAACAATAAGAAATTAAACCTAACCCATCTCAACCTAATAAAATTCTAATTAAATTAGGTCTAATAATTAAAAATATTATAGAGACAACAAACAAAACTACTAAAATAATAAACCGATTCAAATTTAAATCTCCATGTATATATTCATAACTATAATAAATAACTATTGAAGAAATTAACAAAACAAAACTTATAAATAATAAAGATATTCAATCTAATAAAACTGATATACATACAATTGAAGAATTTAAATTAAATACCTCATATTCAATTATTAAACTAAAATCAATTATAAAAAAATACATTCTTAAACTAAAAAAAAATAATATAAAAAGAAAAATATACCCTCATCATAAAATTATCTAAAATAAAATCTATAACTTTGATTCCACAAATCAATATTTTTAATTAAACTATTTAAATTTTAAACTTAAATTATTAAGTCTCTTACAAAAATTAATAAATTTAAAGGTACCCAGTGTAACATTAAAACTAAATACTCCCGAACATACCCAGAATAAAAGTAATAAATTATATTTCTAGACTTTCCATGCTGACTAAAAGAATATAAATACAATCTATAAGAAGCTCTAAAAAAAGAAACTAATATAATAATAATAACTAAATTTAAATTTCATCAAATTAATCTATTAATAATTATAATTTCACCCAATAAATTTAAAGAAGGAGGAGCAGCTATATTTGAAGAACAAAATAAAAATCATCAAAAAGTTAAATTAGGCATATAATTAATTAACCCCTTTCCTAAAAATAAACTTCGAGACCCTAAACGTTCATAAGATATATTTGATAGACAAAAAAGTCCTGATGAACATAGCCCATGAGCTAACATTATTACAAAAGCTCCTGTAACTCCTCATAAACTAAAAGTAAAAATTCCTGCTAAAACCAAACCTATATGAGAAACAGAAGAATAAGCAATTAAAGCCTTTATATCTCTTTGAACTAAACATATAAAAGAAACAATTAATCTACCAACCAATCTTAAAGAAATAAAAATAATTCTTAAATCATTAATAATAAAAATAAAAATTTTTATTAAACGTATTAAACCGTAACCACCTAGTTTTAGTATAATTCCAGCTAAAATTATTGATCCAGAGACTGGAGCCTCAACATGAGCCTTAGGTAATCATAAATGAACAAAATACATAGGAATTTTTACTATAAAAATTATTGTTAAACAAAAAAATAATAAATAAGAATTTAGATACATGAACTTAAAAAAATCTAAAGAATTAAATTTTATATATAAATAAAAAATAGAAACCATTATTGGTAAAGAAGTTATAAGTATATAAAAAAATATATAAATTCCAGCCTGAATACGTTCAGGCTGATACCCTCACCCCAAAATTAAAATTAATGTAGGAATAACTCTAATTTCAAAAAAAATATAAAAAATAAATAAATTTATTGAACTAAAAACTAAGTATAATCTAATTATTAAAAATAATAATATTAAAATAAATAACTTTCTATAAAAATTTGTTGTAATAATCTTTTCTCTAGCTAAAATTATTAGACCTAAAATTCATAAAGTTAAAAGAATAAAAAAATAAGATACATAGTCACATCCTAAAAATATAGAAATACAATAAAAATTTTTTCTAAATGAAAAAGATAAGGAAAATATAAAAAATAAAATAAAAAATAATAAAGAAATTAATCATTCTATTTTATTTTTAAATCTTAAAGGAATCAAGAAAAATATAAAAAATAAAAACTTTATCATAAAATATTAAAAGTTTGGAAATAATCATTTCCATAAGAACGAATTAAAGAAACTAAAATAGATAACCCTAAAGTTCCTTCACAAACTCTTATAGTCAAAAAAACCATAATAAAATAATACTCATAATTTAAATTAATTATTATAACAAATAAACCAAAATAAATATAAATAACTAAAAATTCTAAGCTTATTAATATTAACAACAAATGTTTAGATTTTAAAGTCAAAACAACTAAAATAATTAAACATATTAAAAAAAATAAATTATTAATAAGTTTTAATAGTTTAAATAAATAAAACACTGATCTTGTAAATCAGAGATATGTAAAAACTTTTAAAACTTCAAAGAAATTTATAACTAAATATCTTTAATCTCCAAAATTAATATTTTTATTAAACTATTCTTTGAAAAATATAATGACAATTCTAATAATAACAACAGTAATTTTATCAATTAGCCCGTTATTCCTTAAACATCCACTAACAATAGGATTAAATTTACTATTTCAAACTATCGTAATTGCAATAATTACAGGATTAATATCATTAAATTTTTGAATTTCATACCTACTGTTTTTAGTAATGGTAGGAGGTATATTAATTTTATTTATATACATAACAAGAATTGCATCCAATGAAAAATTTAAATTTTCTAAGCCTCTAATAATTACCTCCTTTTTACTAATTACATTTATAATTTTATTTGTAATTATAAACCCAAAAGAAGAATTTTTTCCTTTTAAAAATATTGATTCAATTGAATTTTTAAAATTTTCAACATATGAAATATCACCAAATAAATATTTTATTAACAACTCAAAATTTATTTTAAGAATTCTAATTATTTATTTATTTATTACTCTTATTGCTATTGTAAACATTTCCAGAAATTCCTCTGGTCCTCTTCGACAAAAAATTTAATGAAAATAATAAAAAAACATGTCATTTTAAAATTAGTTAATATAACTTTAATTGATTTACCAACCCCTAGAAATATTTCAATTTTCTGAAATTTCGGATCATTATTAGGAATATGCTTAACAATTCAAATTTTAACTGGTCTTTTTTTAACAATACATTATTGTCCAAATATTGATAGAGCCTTTAGAAGAGTTGTTCATATCATACGAGATGTAAATTATGGATGATTTATTCGAACAATCCATGCTAATACAGCTTCCCTATTTTTTATTTGTTTATACATACATATTGGTCGAGGAATATTTTATAGATCTTATTTTCTAAAAGAAACATGAAATATTGGAGTTGTCCTAGTTCTTCTTGTAATAGCAACAGCCTTCTTAGGGTACGTTTTACCTTGAGGACAAATATCTTTTTGAGGAGCTACAGTTATTACCAATTTAATTTCAGCCATCCCGTATCTAGGAAATTACATTGTTCAATGAATTTGAGGAGGATTTGCTATTGATAATGCTACTCTAAATCGATTCTTTGCATTTCATTTTATTCTTCCTTTCATCATTTTAGCTATAGCAATAGTACATTTAGTTTTTCTTCATCAAACTGGATCAAATAACCCATTAGGAACAAAAAGAGATCTTTATAAAATTATGTTTCATCCTTATTTTTCATTTAAAGACTTAGCTGGATTCATTATCGCTGTAATAATATTAATAATTTTAACTCTTACTGATCCTAATATATTAGGAGATCCAGAAAATTTTATTCCAGCTAATCCTTTAGTTACTCCTCCTCATATTAAGCCAGAATGATATTTTTTATTTGCATATGCAATTCTTCGTTCTATTCCTAATAAACTAGGAGGAGTTCTAGCTCTTTTCTTTTCTATTCTAATTCTATTTTGTCTTCCTTTCCTAAAAAAGAAAATACAAAATAACAAATTTTATCCTTTAAATAAATTATTAACATGAATTTTTTTTGTTATAGTTGCCCTATTAACTTGAATTGGAGCATGCCCAGTAGAAGACCCCTACATTTTTCTAGGACAGTTATTAACAGTTCTTTATTTTATTAAATTCCCAATACTTTTTTTCTTCTCTAAAATATGAGATAAAATTATTTTTAATAAATAATTAGTTAATGAACTTGAAATAAGTATATATTTTGAAAGTATAAAAAAAGATATCTCTAACTCTTATTAACTTAACCTACTAAATTTTATTAACTAAATAACAAAAATAAATATAAAAATTTTTAACCCAAAAAAATAAAATAAATAAAATAAAGAAACAGATAAAAATCTTTTTCAAGCTAAATATATTAATTTATCATAACGAAACCGAGGAAGAGTCCCACGAACTCAAATAAATAAAAAAGAAATAAAAACAACATAAATAAATATTGTAAACCTTACAAAATCAGCTCCTATAAATATAACAACAAATATAAAACTTATAAATAAAATATTAGCATATTCAGCTATAAAAATTAAAGCAAACCCTCCTCTTCTATATTCAACATTAAATCCTGAAACTAATTCAGATTCACCTTCAGCAAAATCAAAAGGAGTACGATTTGTTTCTGCTAAACTAGAAACAAATCAAATTAATCTTAAAGGTAAAGAAATAAAAATAAACCAAATATTTTGTTGATACAAAAATAAATCATATAATCTAAATCTACCAATTAAAATCAAAAATGATAATAAAATTAAAAAAAACCTTACTTCATAAGAAATAGTTTGAGCAACAGCTCGCATCCCCCCTAATATTGAATAATTTGAATTAGAAGATCAACCAGAAATTATAATTATGTACACCCCTAAACTTGAGCAACATAAAAAAAATAAAATTCCAAAAGAAAAATTTAAAAAAAATGTTAATATTGGAAAACATAATCACATTCTCAAAGCCAAAAATAAACTTAATATAGGAGAAAAATAGTATATAAAAAAATTAGATAAAATTGGATTAGTTTGTTCTTTAGAGAAAAGCTTAATAGCATCACTAAAAGGCTGTAAAATTCCAATAAAACCAACCTTATTAGGTCCCTTCCGAATCTGAATATACCCAAGAACTTTACGTTCTAACAAAGTTAAAAATGCAACACCTACTAATACTCCAACCACTAACAATAAAACATTTAAAATAATTAAAAAAAAATCTATTATTAAAATAAAAATTTATTACCTGTAAAAATTTACATAAAATGATTCTAAATCAATTGCACTAATCTGCCAAAGTAACTTAATTTAATTCAAAAATTAAATATTTTATCAAATTCATGGTCCTCTCGTACTAAAAAATTTTACTATTTTAAAGATAGAAACCAACCTGGCTTACACCGGTTTAAACTCAGATCATGTAAAATTTTAAAAGTCGAACAGACTCAATTAATTAGCTTCTACACCAATAATTAATTTTAATCCAACATCGAGGTCGCAAACAAATTTTTAAATAAGAACTTTAAAAATATATTACGCTGTTATCCCTAAGGTAATTTATTTTAAATTTAAAAATTACTAGAAAGTAAATTTATAAATAAATAATTTATTAATAAAAAAGTTTTATAAATTTTCCAATCACCCCAACCAAATAATTAATATTAATTTAAATATTTATTATTCTAACTAAATTATAAAATATTAATTATAAAACTCTATAGGGTCTTCTCGTCTTTTAAAATTATTTTAGCCTTTTTACTAAAAAGTTAAATTCAACATTAATAAAATTGAGACAGTAATTTTCTCGTCCAATCCTTCATTCCAGCTTTCAATTAAAAAACTATTTATTATGCTACCTTTGTACAGTCAAAATACTGCAGCTATTTAAAAATCATTCATTGAGCAGACTAGACTTTTTATTTTTATCAAAAAGACATGTTTTTAATAAACAGGCGAAAAATAAATTTGCCGAGTTCCTTAATTTTACCAAACATAATTTTTTATAAAATTTAATTTTATTTACTAATTTAATCATAAACAAAAAAATAAAATTATTCAATTTTTTATTTTTATAGAAAAATTAAAATTATAAAAATCTAATATCTTAATATTATAACTTCTATGTTATAAAAAGAATTACAATTTTAGTAAAACTAAAATATCAATAATTTATATTTTTAAAAATTAAATTTAAAGCTTATCCCCTAAATTTTCAGAACTTAAAATTTCAAAATTAATAAAAAAATCAGAAAATTTTAAAACAAAAATTAAATTTTTTTCTAAAAAAACTAGATATATTAATAAACGAAAAACATTTCATTACTAAAAATTTATAATAAAAATTTATAAAACAATTAAATAATAAATTTTTAGATCTTATTAATTCGAGAAAATTTAAATTATAAATTTTTATTAAATCAACCCTGATACACAAGGTACAAAAAATAAATTTTTCTTTTTAATATATTATTTTATTAAATTTTCATTTTCATTACTAATATTCTATAATTATAAATATTTTTTTATTATAAAACTAAAACTTTAGTTACTTCTAAAATTTAAATAAAAATAAATTTATTTATACTCTAATCATATTGTTACCAATAAATCCTTTTAATGTAAATAAAAAACTTCTTCAAAGCTTTAATTAGAATCATTCTAGATACACTTTCCAGTACATCTACTATGTTACGACTTGTTCCAATTTAAATGAAAATGACGGGCAATATGTGCACATCTTAGAGCAAATTATCAGAATTTAAATTTTTTATTCTTACAACCAAATCCTCTTTCATAATTATTTAAAATAACTAATTCATATTTTAATTTTTTAAAAATTGTAACCCATAGTTTCTTTTAAAAACTGCACCTTGATCTGAAATAATTTATTTATTTTAATAATTAGAACATTATTTATTCTAAAAAAATATTCATTAAAAACGACGATATACAAACATTTTAAAAGTAAAGTAAATCGTGGATTATCAATTATACTACAGATTCCTCTGAATTGAATAAGATACCGCCAAATTTTTTAATTTTAAAGACCTTAATCTATTAATAATTTAAACTTTAAATTTACAAAATTAAATAATAGGGTATCTAATCCTAGTTTTTATACAAAATTTTATAAAATCATTATAAATTTAAAAAATTTAATAATATTAAAATTTCACTTAATAAAATTATTATAATTTTTTAGTAATCAATAAATTAATTACATTCAAAACTTATTATTTTGCTTTATTTGTTTAACCGCAATTGCTGGCACAAATTTTATTAAAACTGTTTTATATTCCTAAATCATTCATTAAAAAATATAAAATTAAAATCATTAACTAACTAAATTTTTATCTAAAAAATTAAACATTTATAATATAAATATAAATAAAAAATTATTAAGCCAAAATAAAACTTTTATCAGCCAATTTTAAATAATTTTAAATAAACAAATTATCTATAATAAATATATTATCCTATTAAATTAATTATTATCCTATTATAGTAATAAACTTAGCTACTAATAAAATTTAAATTTCTTCTCTAAAAATCACACTTAGAGATTTTAAATCGTAGCCCCAATACAATTTAAAATTTTTCTAATAAACTTGAATCAACAATAAAAATAATCTTTAGGTTTTAAAATTTTTATAAATAAATTGTTTTATAGTAGATATTTTTATTAAGTATGTAAAAAATACAATATATTTGAATATATATTTAATAATTTTAACAACCTTAAAAAAATAACTACTATAAAAATTTATTTAAATTAAATAAACTTTTATTCTAAACAAAAATTTAAAATAAAAATCTAAAATTTTATCTATATATTTTAAATTTTTTAAAGAAAATTTAAATAATAAATAATTATTTTTCATAAATTTTTTATTTTTTTTATAAATATTATATATTCAAATATATTGTATTTGTTACATATTTTTTTTTTACATTGTCTATTATATTTATATATATATTTTATTATTAATATAATATTAATAAATATTAATTATTATATATAAATTATATATTTATATAAATATATTTAATATTTATATTTATATAAAAATTTATTTTATATATATATATATATTTATATTTTTATATAAATATTTAATTTATATATATATAATTATTGTTAGTTTATTGGACTATGTAATCGTATATATTAATATAATATATTATATAAATATATATAATATCGGATATATTTATAACTAATAATTTAATATTTATATAATAATATGTTCAAACTCTTTTGTTATTAAACGATTTTTATTCATATACGATGTTGGGTATATATTTAGATCTTGAATAGATATAAAATCTTGCTTCATCCCTTATTATTTATTTAAAGATATATAGATAATATTTTATATATATATATACGTATATATATATATAATATATTATTATATAAAATATTTTCTATATATTAAGTCATTATTATAATTATAAAATTTATATCTATATAAATATTAAATTTTTAATAACGAAAAAACAAAAATTTTTTTTTTGCTACCTCTTGTAAATCATTGAACTTACTGTTTAAAAAGACGATTTTTTGCCATTTTCATAAAATTTAGTACCCTAAAATAGGAACCTTAATCCATTTTAAAAATACACAATATACCCTAAAAATAATTTTTAAATTTCCTCACATAAAAATTATTATAAT